ATACTTGCCGACCATCGATGAACGGATCGAATTAACCAACCAAAGTTAGCTTCAGTCATTATGTATTGAACAGAAGCAAAAGCCTCAGTAACCGTCGGACGATAGTAAAATGTCATAGCAAACCCCGTGGCTACTTGGACTAAAAAACAAGTAAGCGTGATTCCTCCTAAACAATAAAATATATTAACATGAGGAGGAACATATTTACTAGTTATATCATCTGCAATCGCCTGAATTTCGAGACGTTCTTCGAACCAATCATAGACTTTATTGAGATAGGTAAAACCCCCTCCGAGAACCGTATATGAGAATTTCATCTCGTACAGCTCAAACAGAACGACCAAAATAAAATAATAGTTGAAACGGATATATGTAATAGAATTTTTTTTTAATCCTATATAAAATTCAATAATCTTCTCTGAATAGGGAAAAAGAAAAACCCGAAAACTATTCTTTGTGGTTATAATGACAAAATATCAAGCCGGCTCATTTATTTCTTGATGCTGATCGGTACAGGCCTCTTGAATCTTCTATTTACCCATTTTTTTTTGTTATTTGGTATTTTTGTTTGTATGTAATGGATCTTTACTTTTGTTTTTATTATTAGTAATTGATAGGAATTTTCTTGTTAAGATCCTATAAAATCGATTGAAACCTCAGATTCAGACTAGAACCATGATGATTCAATAAAATCTTCAACCTAAGTTAAGTGCAAAGCTTCCCTGAGTAAGAACCCTTATATCATCACTTATTCACTGAATAAATATAATGACGCAAAATCCAAATCAAATAACGGGTTGTACTTTGCGCAAAAAAATAAACATAACCAAAGAGTTTGAAAGAAGAAAAATATTTCCATTTATACCTTCTAACTCTTTGCAATTTTTTTAGAGTCCGGTTGCGAGATCTGAATATTAAGTATGAATCATAGTTCTAATACTTGGGAATCAATTTCATATATTCCCGTGCTCCGGATATTTATTCTAATATCTGACGAGATCCAAACCCATCTCCAGGAAGATGACAGACTCCTTCTCTGTATTATCAATAAGATCCATTATAACAAGTCGCACACTCATATTCCAGAAATACAGAAAGAAATTTCACGATCGAACTACAAAAATACAATAGAATGGTATAAAAAACTACGAAACCCAAACACTTCACATTGTATTGAAAAATTAGGACTTATTGATCCTTGTAAATCTAATTCATTGAAATCCCATCTAGTAAAACAGAAGAATTATAAATCTCCAAAATAATAGATAGAAATATCGCAAATAAAGCCATTGCAACACCCATCAAAGGGGTAGTTCCCCATCCAGGAGCTACTTTACCATATTCCGAATTCAATGGTTTCAATAAATCCCCTACAAGAGTTCGTCTTGGACCAGACCTAGAACTACCCTCAACGCTTTGTGTAACCATAAATCCTATTTTGTATTAATTGAGATCTGTTGACTTTGTATACCATTTCATTGTAAATAAATGATCTTATCATAGATCCATTTTACTCTTGAAATTTTATAATTTTTATAATAATGGAAACAGCAACTCTAGCCGCCATCTCTATATCTGGTTTACTTGTAAGTTTTACTGGGTATGCCTTATATACTGCTTTTTGGCAACCCTCCCAACAACTAAGAGATCCTTTCGAGGAACACGGGGACTAGTTGAAGTAATGGGCCTACCCCGAATGGGTAGGCCCATTACTTCAACTAAGATAATGAAAAATCATTTCATCTTTTTAGTTGGAACTTTAGGAGGGTCTCGAAAAAAGATAGCGAAAAAAATTATTCCTAGAGTCGAGACTAAGAGGAATGTATAAACCAATGCTTCCATAGATTCGATCGCAGCTTACAATTATAGCTTCCATACCTGTTTATTTTTGATTGTCCTACGGCTAAAAAAAAAAAAAAAATCGAGGTGAAAGTAAAAGATTGAAAGTAAAAGATTAATGTTGTATCACACTACTTGTCTTTTTGTAGTTGGATCTCCAATTTTTTGGAATGCTCCAAATTCCACTTGAGCATCTAAATCTGGATCAATACCAGCAAAAACATCTCTGAACAAGGTTCGAGCACCATGCCAAATGTGACCGAAAAAGAAGAGCAGAGCAAAAGAAGCATGTCCAAAAGTAAACCAACCCCTCGGACTGCTCCGAAAAACACCATCGGATTTCAAAGTAGCACGATCTAATTCAAAAATTTCACCCAATTGAGCGCGTCTAGCATATTTTTTCACAGTAGCAGGATCACTATAACTAACCCCGTTTAGTTCACCACCATAGAACTCAACGGTTACGCCTACTTGTTCGACACTATACTTCGATTCTGCCCTTCGAAAAGGAACATCAGCTCTAACAATTCCGTCTCCATCTACTAAAACAACAGGAAATGTTTCAAAAAAAGTAGGCATACGACGTACAAAAAGTTCACGCCCTTCTTTATCTCTAAAGATAGGATGTCCTAACCACCCAACCGCTATTCCATCCCCGTTGTCCATTGAGCCCGCTCTGAACAATCCACCTTTTGCCGGATTATTACCGATATAATCATAAAAAGCTAATTTTTCAGGAATTTTAGACCAAGCTTCGGATAAACTTTGATTTTCGGCGAGCCCATCACTAACTCTTCGATAGATTTCTTGTTGAAAGTATCCTTGATCCCATTGATAACGAGTGGGACCAAATAATTCAATCGGAGTTGTTGCTGAGCCATACCACATAGTTCCAGCAACAACAAAAGCTGCAAAAAAGACAGCAGCGATACTACTGGAAAGGACGGTTTCAATATTTCCCATACGCAATCCTTTGTATAGCCGTTGGGGTGGACGGACACTAAGATGAAATAAGCCCGCTAATATGCCCAACGTCCCTGCTGCAATATGATGTGAAGCTATTCCTCCCGGAACGAAAGGATCAAAGCCTTCCACACCCCACGCTGGATTTACAGCCTGTACCCTTCCGGTTAGTCCATAAGGGTCGGACACCCATATTCCCGGACCATACAATCCAGTTACATGAAAAGCGCCAAACCCAAAACAAGCCACCCCTGAGAGAAATAAATGAATTCCAAAGATCTTGGGCAAATCCAAAGAAGGTTTTCCTGTACGTTCATCACAAAATATTTCTAGATCCCAATACACCCAATGCCAGATAGCTGCCAAGAAGCACAAGCCAGAAAAGACAATATGCGCTCCTGCGACACCTTCATAACTCCAAATACCCGGATTCGTTATAGTTCCTCCCGTGATACTCCAACCACCCCAAGAGTTGGTTATTCCTAAACGAGTCATGAAGGGTATAACAAACATACCTTGTCTCCACATTGGATCAAGAACGGGGTCTGAGGGATCAAAAACTGCTAATTCATAGAGAGCCATCGAACCAGCCCAACCAGCAACTAAAGCCGTATGCATTATATGGACAGATAGCAAACGACCAGGATCATTCAAGACGACGGTATGAACACGATACCAAGGTAAACCCATGTAAGTACCCCTTATATTTATTAATGAAAAATAAACACTATGTAACTTTCTTGCACTAGAAAAACTATGTTATACACCTCCCTTTTTCATTTTTCAGTGGATTATTTCGGAGAAAAGAGAAATATTTTTTTTTTCTATTCTTTTAGTAAGAATGTAATAATTATGTTTGGAGGAGCAAAGAGAAACAGATCTATTCTATATCCGATAAGTATCAATACGCAATGGAATGGGGTCTTGATCCCATTTTATCTGAGCGAATGCATACAAATTTGTTCATCATTCAAAGAACCTATTCCTAAGAATTGGACTTTATTTCTTTTTTCTTTATTTAATTATTTTTTAGTTATTTCTGAACTTATTGAATCTATCCATAAAAAAGCCAAGTTTTTGAAGACAATAAATGCATTCTTACGTTTTCATATTAAAGTAAAATAGAGTACTTAATTTTTTTCTTTCGTTGAATGCCTATTGGTGTCCCAAAAGTTCCTTTTCGAAATCCTGGAGAGGACGATTCCATTTGGATTGACGTATAGTGTGGCTTGTCAGATATATTGGGTCATATGGGATTGCCCCGTTCTCTCCCCCATGGGGATATTCTCCGTTTCGACCAAAAAGATTGATTAAAGCATCAACAATTTTGAGCGTGAAATGCAACAATTAAATCTATGCTTTTGAGATATCAAAATTACTATTATCAAGTAGAATTGTTTATGGTTTGTTTCTTTAGAAGTACCCAGGCTCTGTTTAAAAAAACCACTTGGTAATATATCTATAATTACTACTTTAATCAATCAAATAATAGACACTGAATAGTAAAGGTGGAAGACGTAAATTGAAAAAAGGAATATAGTAAAAAGATGTGGTATTTGGCCCATTTGTCCTATATGTGCAAATCCAAATCGGGCAGATCTTTACTCGGAGTAGAGCACAAACCTAAAAAATGGAATAAACCCAGTCAGAAACAAGAAAATGCCATCGTGATTTGAATTGGATCCCGATGAAAGAATAGATCAATGAGAAGTTAATTTGATAAGCTTAAAAATTATTATTATAATTTTTATTATTTTTTTTTTATTATTATTAGGTAAACGAATTATAGGTAAACAGATCAAAACTCATTTTTATTAAAAAATGAAAGAAAAGCCCTTTGTTAGAACAGAAGTTAGAAAAAAAAAAAAAGAGGGCTGGAATCTACACATTGATTCTTTTTTTTTTTCACGCTTTTTGTTGAACCGTATGCATCAAAAGTTGTATGTACGGTTCCTATGGGATAGAATTTTATCCTAATCAACCGACTTTATCGAGAAAGATTACTTTTTTTAGGTCAAGATGTTGATAGCGAAATCTCAAATCAACTTATTGGGCTTATGGTCTATCTCAGTATAGAGAGTGAGACCAAAGATTTGTATTTGTTTATAAATTCTCCTGGCGGATGGGTAATACCTGGAATAGCTATTTATGATACTATGCAATTTGTACGACCAGATGTACAAACAGTATGCATGGGATTAGCCGCTTCAATGGGATCTTTTATCCTGGCCGGGGGAAAAATTACCAAACGTCTAGCATTCCCTCACGCTTGGCGCCAATGAGTTTTTTATTTCAAATAAAAAATAAAAGTATGCCTTCGCCGCAGGAAATATGAAAATAGAGTAAGTATAAGTAATAATAGCATGGCATTTTAAATTCGATATAAGAAATTTTGTTAGTAATTTTTTGAAGATTTAATTGTGTATCGAAAGAGTAGTCTGAGATATTAAAGGTATTTCTGATTTTATCTATCGGGGCCAATTTTCTATTTTAGTGTCACAAACTTTTTTGTTTTCACACCAGAGGGTTATTAACACTATATTCTGTATTCTGTTCTGAATGTTCTGAAAGAGTACAAAAAAATTATATTATTTTTTTCATTTTTTTTGAAAAAAAAAAAAAAGAAACTTTGGGATTGTTAAATTGAAATTACCGATGAAAGGGACGGAGCCACCATAGTATTGTTGTTTTTGAACTACTCGAAAAGAAAGGGTGGTTATTAGATCATTTACTGGGCTAGGCATGATAGGCTCTATGCTTTTCTTCTATGAAAGTTCTATTATGGAGCCGTATGCAATGCACAAATAATGCCTGTACGGTTGTTTAATTCTATCTTTTTTTCTTTGTATTCTTTATTTCATCTCTTTTCCTTGCCTTATCGTGCGAGATAGAGTAACTATTTATTATCTTATATCATCAGGGTAATGATCCATCAACCTATTGCTGGTTTTTATGAGGCACAAATAGGAGAATTTGTCCTGGAAGCGGAAGAGCTACTTAAATTGCGCGAAATCATCACAAGGGTGTATGCTCAAAGAACGGGCAAACCTTTATGGGTTGTATCCGAAGACATGGAAAGGGATGTTTTTATGTCAGCAACAGAAGCCCAAGCTCATGGACTTGTTGATCTTGTAGCAGTTACATAAAAAATAGCCGGAATTTCCCGCAAATTCGGTTTATTGTCTTACTGAAATTGAATATTCTATTAATTTAATAGAATATTAATAGAGAAATTTTTTAGAAACAATTTTCTTTTTAATAATTCATAATTATCGGTTAGGATTGATCTAAACCAGCCCATTATGCATACGATTCAACATGCCAACTATTAAACAACTTATTAGAAACACAAGACAGCCAATCAAAAATGTCACAAAATCCCCCGCTCTTGTGGGCTGTCCTCAGCGACGAGGAACGTGTACTAGGGTGTATGTGCGACTCGTTTAGATCGTTGGTTGTGACAGAAGAAAGGAAACCTTTTTCCCATTATCTGCGATTAGTATAGATGAATAGGATAGAATACAAGAACCCATCTTTTTTATCTTTTATCTAAACAAAAAAAGATCTATCATATACTTCTATTGTGTATCCAATTTATGGTTTTCATTGGTGCAAATTCAATCATATCCATTTTCCATTTAAACTGCGAAAGAATACCCATGGGTAGCAAAAGATTATCTATTAAGCAGGGTAAATCTTTTTAAAATGAAAAGTTACATGAAAAGAACAAAAATTATGCCCCTACTATTCTCAGAACGGACTAAGAGAGTCAGCGCATTAGCCAATCTTCAAAATTAAATACCGTTACTATATAGACGGATTTCGTTGTGAAAGACCTATTACTGGATAATTCATAGGTAGAGCAAAAAAGTGTGAACTGTACAAGTTAACAAAAGATTAAATGCCGAAAAGAGCTCCGGTGTATAGAGAAGACCTCACCGTTTAAGAAATAACAATAGAAACGATGGAACCCACTTTTTATTCTTATTTACTATTGACTATGCTTTTGTTTGATATCTAGTATCACAATACAATTTCTTATTTTTAGGTATTTTGCGTAGAAAGAAAATTGTGGTTCGGAAGGTTAGAGTAGCAAAAACCGTTGGAATTCTTTTTTATACATTGGAAAAATCCGTTTTGTTATTCTAGAAAAGGGGAAAAGAATAGCTGAAAGAAAAGAAATCAATTAGTTATTCATCAAAGTTTCGTTTATTTAATGACCAGAACTAGGCGAGGATATATAGCTCATAGGCGTAGAACAAAAATCCGTTTATTCGCATCAAGCTTTGGCGGGACTCATTCACGACTTACTCGAACTATTATTCAACAAAAAATAAGAGCTTTGGTTTCGGCTCATCGGGATAAAGATAAACAAAAAAGAACTTTTCGGCGTTTGTGGGTCACTCGAATAAATGCAGTAATTCGCGAAAATATTGTATCCTTTAGTTATAATAGCTTAATAAACAATCTGTACAAGAGAAAGTTGCTTCTTAATCGTAAAATACTTGCACAAATAGCTATATTGAATAGGAATTGTCTTTATATGATTTCAAATGACATTCAAAAGTAAAAAAAAAAATATATAATAAAATAAAGAAATTCGCTGGAATTCATCGGAATATTTTACATAAAATTCCCTGAAAAATGAATTCTGAGAGGGTAGAATAGAAATTCGTATAATAGAATAATATAATAATAATATGATCGATCAAGTAGTTAAATTGAATAAAAACATTCAATAAAAAAGATTTCTTCTTCTCCAATTCGTTTTTTTCTTACAACACAAGAAAAATCTTCATTTTCAGGTTTTTCAAACATCAATCTCTGTTTAAGTTCGAATTGGAACTTTGATTCTATTAAAGAATAAGCCTATTTTTTTCTGATTCGAAGACCTGTAGTTCTAGCAACCAACTCACTTTTTTCAAATTCTTTTTCATTATTAAGAAAAGGTAACAAAGATAAAATACGAGCTTGTTTTATAGCAATAGTAATTAATCGTTGTTGTTTTAAAGTCAATCTATTCACCCGTCTAGATAATATTTTTCCTTGTTCACTAATAAATCGACTAATTAAACTCATGTTTCTATAATCAATTCGATCCCCCGATTCAATCGGGGGCAACCGCCTACGAAAAGCTCGCTTGGACTTAACAAAAAGTCGCTTGGATTTATCCATGATTTGTTTATTCCTTATTTGAAAAATCCTATTTCCTTCGCTTGGATCAAAAATAATAATGATTAAAAATTACGAATTTAAGAATTCAAAATATAGGCTTTTACTTGTTTATAGTTCAATAGAGAATATATCTTACGATATTCTATGATACTATGTCATACCTTTTTTCATCTTGCTTCTAAAGAAAGGTAACACGCGGATGATGCTCTATTTTTTGATCTCTTCGTGAATCGTATGCTTGTAACAATAGGGACAGAATTTGCTCAATTCCAATCGACTAGGCGTATTGTGTCGATTCTTTTGAGTAATATATCTGGAAATACCTGTTGATTTCTTATTAACATTTGTTTGAACACAGCGGGTACATTCCAAAACAATGCTTACCCGAGCATCTTTCCCCTTGGCCACGAATCTCCTCCTTTGTTTTTTGTTTTTTATTCCCTCCACTCTTCTTTTTTCCGATTTCAAGTGAAGAAAAGAAAGAAAGGAAAAAATATTACTAACTCGAAATCCAATTCTGAAAGATTTCGTTGCAATCAATCTAGTAATAAAAAGTAATACAATAATTTGAAACTCTATTTTGATTTAGATTCGAAGTTTAGATTCGAATTGAAGTAAAGTATTTTAGTTAAACATCTTGTATGATATTGTTGCCCTAACTACATTTACACTTCTGTTCTCTTCATTTTTAATTTTATTGAAATTTATTTCATTTATTATTTACTTAAATTAAAGTACTTAAATTAAAGCCTGGGCCCGAGTTTTGTTGAGTTTAAATTTACTTTTATTCTTTTCTAACATATTCTAAAAAACAAAAAAGAAATATAATTAAAAAAGAAGAGGGGGGGGGGGGGTAGTAATCACAGATAGTGAATTCTATCTTTAATATTCTTCACCCCCCGTATTAATAACTAGAATGAAAAAAAAGGAAATGTTAACGCATCGGGGAAAAAGCGATTAATCTCTATCAATAGACCTGCTAAAGACCCGAACCATAGAGTACTTATTACCGGTGCCACGGATAGATATGTTTTGAAATCTCGCATTTCAAATCCTCCTTCTTTTATTGAAAATTGTAATAATATTTATGAATTTACTATTCATTTTCATATTTCTATTTATAGTAATATTATTTTTATTCGAATAAATAATGGTATTCCATATATGATCAAATATATATCTGTATTTCAAGTCTACTTCCAGTTGTTTTGTCCACATAATCCATGATTCAAATTGAAATGTAGAACAATTCCATAGATAAGATTTTTTTCGTGAAATTGAAAGAACAAAATAAAATATCTTTCGTTCTACCCGAACATTCAAGAAATTGACAGTGGATTTTCTTTTTTTTTTTTTCTATTTTTTGCAGATGTCTAGAAGTTTATTATTCTATATTTTATTATATGATATGAAACAAAAAAGAATAAATGACAAGATAAGTTTTGTATATCAACAAAAAAAAAAATGAAATAAGAAATAAGTATGTGGAAAACAAAACAAAGATTCTCTAAAATACCATTAGAAACTAATTAAAAGGGATGTAGCGCAGCTTGGTAGCGCGTTTGTTTTGGGTACAAAATGTCACGGGTTCAAATCCTGTCATCCCTACCTATTATTTCGCCTCTGAGCAATAAGGAAGGATCCATTGAGATCAATTAAAATAAAATGGGACAGACCTAATCTTTCATTTGTATTATATTGTGTAGATAATAGTATAGAACTTTCAAATGGATTGTGAAGTTAATAAAAAAATCTCTTTCCTTACAGCCCTTTTTGGAATTAAGAGAGCGCTCTTAGTTCAGTTCGGTAGAACGTGGGTCTCCAAAACCCAATGTCGTAGGTTCAAATCCTACAGAGCGTGATTTTCTTCGTGTTTTCCTAGGGCAAAATTCAAAATTCTATGAAAAGAAAAAATTGAACAGCAATCGGATTTGACCTCCTGCACAGGTTAAAATTAAAGAAAGGAGGAGGCAAAAAAACAAGGTCTTAACTAATCAAAGGTCCAACTGATCACCACGTCTGT